ATATTCCTCTATGTGATTATGTATTACAAATTACAATCAAAGAATAAAAAGAAGGAGGATTTAAAATGCGAGATCTAAAAACATATCTCTCCGCGGCACCAGTGATAAGTACTCTATGGTTCGGGGCTTTAGCGGGTCTCTTGATAGAGATCAATCGTTTATTCCCGGATGCATTGATATTCCCCTTTTTTTCATTCTAGCTATTGGCACAGGAAGGGTTAAAGAAGATTCGAGATCCAATCCAATATCCGTGATTAATGCTCTTCTTCTTTATTTATTCTTTCTATTAGAATAAGTTATAAAAGAGAAAGAATAAAGGTGGATTCGGCCTCAGCGAAATTCGAAATCTGGCCCGAGCTGAAATGGAATTGAATTAATAATTCCACATTTCAATTATGGAAAATTATTAATTCAATTCCATTTCAATTAATAATAGAGTGAGACCGGAATGTAAATGGAATGTCTAGGGCGAGGGCAACAATATCATACAAGATACTTAAACGAAAACTTAAATATTGCACTGCGATTCGAATTATCAACTTCTACTTTTCTTCTTCGAATCAAAAAATCGGAAGAGTTAAGTGAATCAAAAACCCGAAGGAGGTTCATGGCCAAGGGTAAAGATATCCGAGTAACGGTTATTTTGGAATGTACGAATTGTGCTCAAAATAGTATTGATAAAGAATCAACTGGTATTTCCAGATATATTACTCAAAAGAATCGACACAATACGCCCAGTCGATTGGAATTGAGAAAATTCTGTCCCTGTTGTTGCAAACATATGATTCACGCAGAGATAAAGAAATAGATAAAATTGATCGCTTCTGTGTCACCCTTCCAAAGAAAGGGAACATGAAAAAAATGACCTATTTTTCATATATATTCTATAAATTCATATATATATAACATAACAACCTATATATATTTTAAATAAAAAAAAAAGGTATGTAGTAAGACTAGAAATAAAACAAAATAAATCTTTTTTTTTTTTTGTTTTTTGTAAGAAATAGGATTTTCGGGATAGAAATAATAAAACCATGGATAAATCTAAGCGACTCTTTCTTAAATCCAAGCGATCTTTTCGTAGGCGTTTGCCCCCGATTGGATCGGGGGATCGAATTGATTATAAAAACATGAGTTTAATTAGTCGATTTATTAGTGAACAAGGAAAAATATTATCTAGACGCGTGAATAGATTGACCTTAAAACAACAACGATTAATTACGATTGCTATAAAACAAGCTCGTATTTTATCTTCGTTACCTTTTCTTAATAATGAAAAACAATTTGAAAAAAGTGAGTTGACCACTAGAACTACTACTAGCAGTCTTAAAAAAAAAAAAAAATAGAGTTACTCTTCAATTGAGTTAAAATTGGAATCTAAACTCAAATCAAATGTGGATTGATGTTTTGTTCGAAAACTACGACAATCCAATTGGGGTTGTTCATTTGATTTTGATGTTATTTTGATGAATTTATGATATGAATTCTATTTTATTATCATATATAACTCTACTACCTTCCCGGAGCTCAGTCTCCGGGAAGGTAGTAGAGTTTTAGTTTTGTACGATCTCGTTGGCAATCATAAAAAGACAATCCCCCTTTAATATAGCTATTTGTGCAACCATTTTACGATTAAGAAGCAATTGCCTCTTGTACAGATTATACATTAGATTATGATAACTATAGTATATTTTTTTTGGATTCTCGCCAATTACTGCATTTATTCGACTGATCCACAAACTGCGAAAATCCCTTTTTTTCCTATCTCTATCCCGATGAGCCGAAACTAAAGCTTTTATTTTCTGTTGAGTACGTGTTCGAGTAAGTCTTGAATGAGCCCCGCGAAAGCTTGATGTAAATAAACGAATTTTTGTCCTCCGTTTCCGAGCTATATATCCCCGTTTAATTCTGGTCATTGAATAAATAAAATACGACTTTGATGAATAACTATTTGATTTCCTTTCTTTCAGTTATTCTTTTCTCCCCTCTCCTAGTCTATTAATAACAAAAATAGATTCTTCCAATGTATAAAATCAAAATTCCAATGGCTTTTGCTACTATAACCTTCCCAACCACGATTTTTTTCTTTTTATTTCTAAGCATTTAACCTCGAAACGAAATAAGAAATTGTATTGATACTAGGTATCAAAAAAACATAGTAAATTAAATAGATAAAGAAATGGTGAGTTCCATCGTTTCTATGATTACTTTTTAAACGGCGAGGTCCTCTCTATACACCGGAGCCCCCCTTTGTTTAATCAATGTTATTGTTAACTTGTACAGTTCACACTCTTTGGCTCTACCCATGAAATATCTAATAATAGGTCTTTCACAACGAAATCTAGCTATACAGTAACGGTATTTAAGTATGAAGATTAGCTGGGTAGCTGACCCTCTTAGTCCGTTCTTGCAAAAAGAAGAGCATAATCTTTCCGCTTTTTAATTGAAATAAATTGAAATAGGATTTTCCCCGCTTAAGAGGTAACCATTTGCTACCAATGGGGAAGCCTTTCTCATCTTAAATTGCAAATTGAGGTGATTGGGTTGGCACCAATCGAAACCATAAATTTGATACACAATAGAAGAATATATATATATATTATTAATATATTATTAATATATTTTTAACCGATCGCCGATACTGGAATAAATTGTTTCCTTTCTTTTGTCTTAGTCTATGGATTTGAACGAGTCGCACATACACCCTAGTACATGTTCCTCGACGCTGAGGGCATCCCCGAAGAGCGGGGGATTTCGTGACATTTCGGATTGGCTGTCTTGTGTTTCTAATAAGTTGTTTCATAGTTGGCATGGTGAGTCGTATACATACTGAGTTGGTTTAGATCAATCCAAACCTGATAATTACGAATTACTTATATTCTATTAATAGAACTATTCCCTTAAATCCGGCGGTAAGAAGATCAAATAAAATCCCAAATCGTGTATTTGCGCGGAATCCTTGCCGTTAATCTTTTATTCAACCGCTACAAGATCAACAATTCCGTGGGCTTGGGCTTCTGCTGCTGACATAAAAACATCCCTTTCCATGTCTTCGGATACAAGCCATAAAGGTTTGCCCGTTCTTTGTACATAAACCCTTGTGATAGTTTCGCGCAGTTTCAATAGTTCTTCCGCTTCCAGGATAAATTCTCCCGTTTGTGCCTCATAAAAAGAACTAGCGGGTTGATGGATCATTACCCTGATGATATAACATCATAAAGGTTTCTTCTATCTCCCACGATAGGGCAAGAGAGATAAATAATAAAAAACAAACAAAGATAAAATTGAATAACCGTACAAGCATCTTTTGCGTATTGCATACGGCTATACTATGGAATTGATTTTTACCTTACATTGAAGATCAAAAAATAGAAAATATACTAGGTCTGATAGACCCCGATCAGTAAATGATCCAATAACCATCCTTCCTTTTTGAGAGTATTTCAAAAAATACTATGACGGCTCCCTTGCTTTATTATTTCGTCTGTTATTTAGCAATACCAAAGTTTCTTTTTTTTTTTCAACTAGTTATAAAATAAAAAACAATTTTTTTTATTTACTATTTATAATATAAATTTTCATAACATAAATATTGTTAAAAGCTTTCCGGTGTGAAAACTCAAAACAAAAAATTTTGTGACACTGAAATAGGCTCCCGATAGATCAGATCAAATCGTAAATACCCCCCTTTTCATACTACTCTTTCGGTACATAATCGAATGATTTTGAAAAAAAAAAATTGCATATCGAACTCGAAGTGCCATGCTATTATTACTTAATATTCATAGGGCGAAGGCATAGTCTTTTTATTTGAGAAAAAAAAAGACTCATTGGCGCCAAGCGTGAGGGAATGCTAGACGTTTGGTAATTTCTCCTCCTGCCAAAATAAAGGATCCCATTGAAGCAGCTAATCCCATGCATACTGTCTGTACATCTGGTTGTACAAATTGCATAGTATCATAAATAGCTATTCCTGGTATTACCCATCCGCCTGGAGAATTTATAAACAGATACAAATCTTGGTTATCGTCCTCTATACTGAGATATACCATAAGGCCGATAAGTTGATTCGATATTTCACCATCAACCTCTTGGCCTAAAAAAAGTAATCTTTCTCGATAAAGTCGATTGATTAGGATAAAAATTTATCGCCTAAGAGCCATACATGCACCTTTTAATGCATACAGTTCACCAAAAATCGCAAAAAGGAATCAATGTGTAGATTTCAACCCTCTTTCCTTTTTTCATAATGGACTTTTCCGAACTTCTAAAGAAAAGAAAGGTTTTTTTCTTATATTTTTCAAGAAAGACTACTTTTTTGACCCCTTAAATCTATTAATCTATTTTATTATATTCTCTCTATATTAATATTGAACTAACTTTTCATTGATGTATTGTTTTCATCGAGATCGAATCAAAATCGCAATGTAATTTTCTTGTTTCTGAATGGGCTTCTTCAATTCTTGTAGGTTTCTCTTCGACTCTGGGTAAAGAAAGATCTGCCCGATTTGGATTTGCACATATAGGACAAATACTGCAATACCACGTCTTTTTGCTACGAACCCCCCTTTTTTTTTTCTGAATTTCTTGTTTCACGTTTTCTGCCAAATACCAAATATAGGATATGATAGAAGTAATAATCGTAGATATATTACCAATTGGTTTTTTCTAAACAGAGTCCGGATGTTTCAGTTTATTGGTCTAACCAAGCCAACCATAAATTATTCGAAATTTAGAATAGTAATCTGGATACCCCCAACCAAAAATCGATCTAATTGCACTTCATTACACTTCCCGCTCAAAATTTTGGATGATTCAAAAAATATTTTTGGAGGTGAAAGAGAGTATATCTCGATTGGGGGAGAGAACGGGGAAATCCCATATGACCCAATATATCTGACAAGTCGCACTATATGTCAACCCAAGACGCATCTTCCTCTCCAGGACTTCGAAAGGGTACTTTTGGAACACCAATAGGCATTAAATGGAGAAAAAGA